TCTGAAAAGACAGATTTCCCATCTTTTCTCTCACCTCGGGAGAAATACGATCGGGGGGGGCTAACTCGAATCCCTCGGGTAAAATAAGAACAGCCCCTACATTCAAAGCCCCCTTTTTACCATTAGCAAGAACTTGTTTCAGTTGCATATCATAAGGGATTCGAACAACTGCTTCAAATACAGTATCAGGAAGCACGGCTTGCGGAACTTCAATATCCACGGGCTTATTAGCTAAATGGCAATTGGCACATACAATTCGTCCAGTTGCTTCTCGTGGGTTTTCATAACCCTGCTGCGCAAAAATGGGATATGCATTTGAAATAGATGCCCGAGTTATTACATATATCATGATCGATACAGAAATCGATTGAGTCATCTGTTCCTTTACCCAAGAAAAAGTATTTCTATTTTGCATGTCCAATCATTGATCCCGGAATTTCTACAATAAATTAGATAGGTAGCTAGTATAGTTCCCTATACACGAGTCTGTCATTGTACTGGGATAATTGTACTGGATACTTGAATATAGGACGAATACCTTGAAGAGCTAGAAGTATAAAGAATTAAGTAAGATTGAAAATGCTTTCTTTATATACGAAGAAAGATTCTGATTTGATTGATATCAGGAGATCAAATGAGTTCTTCATTCATTCATTGAATGATAAATAACTACAAGTGAAGGAGATACACGATTTAAATAATAGAAGATCCAATATTTCACAATTGTATCTAGAATAACTGGAAAAGTGGAAACAAGACTAGATATAATTTGATCGTTATGAACCAATCCAAAATCGTTGTAGACCGAACCAATCATTAGTTCCCAACCATGGGTCGAATGAAATCCGATCCATAAATCAGTAACTAAAAGAATCAAAAAAGCTTTTATTGTGTCACTTAAGTTATAGAGGAATTCCTGAATCCAAGAATTAAGAATGACAAGTTCTTCATTACCCAGAATAAAATAACCACTTAGAATAGCGAAACAAATTATATTTGTCGAGAAATCCAAAATGATATGGAGATGATATTCATTGTGTGTTTTGACCAATTGTATCGTTTCCTTGTGTATTCCTATACGAAGTTTTTGTATATGCGTCTCCGGGTACTCCTTTATCATTTCATCCAAGAGGAATAGTTCTTCCAATTCTATGAATCTTTCTAGAACGTTTTTCTCTTGAATATCATTCAAAAAAGTTTCGGATTTCCCGGTATTCCACCAATTAGTAACCCAAGGTTCCAGACATTTATTAAATGAGAGAGAGACCCACCAGGGCAAAAATATTATGGATGAAATATATGGGAGGGAGACCCTGGCTTTCTTTTTTTTTTTCATTTTTATCCTAAAAGGACCCTTATTCTATTTCTATATTCCTTTCCTTCTAGATCCGAGATCTAAATTATTACACAAAAATAGGAAATAGATCCATGGGTTCAATACCTTTTTATAGAACTCGTACTTCAGAGAAATATCAGATAGAGTCGACGGTTGTATTTGTATTAAAAAGGAAATTAGCAAGTTTTTTTTCCATTTTTTCTTCAGTTCATTTCAAAATACTTCAATTGGTACGCGCAAGAAATAGGCCAATTCGGCAGCTTTTTGTTCAATTTCTCGTGGAGTAAAATACTCATCAGTACGAGTCAAGGGAATGGCTCCTTGGCCTCTGATTTCCATATAAAGGACACGACGAGGATAAAGACCCTCTTTAACCTCCATTCTGATTGATTGTATATCTCTCATAAGTAAGCGAAGGAAGATGCGACGATTTATTCCAGGAAATCCCCAACGAAAAATACACACTATTCCTTCTTTTCTATCGAATCTGTCATAACCACTACCTACATTCCATGAAATTGTGCACCACAAATAGGAGCTAATGAATAGACCTGCGATCCCATAGAAAGACATCACGATCCCTTGTGGAAAAAAAATAATTTGCTGAGATGGAAATACGGATATCAGATTCCTACCAAGATAACTGGAAGTTCCAACCACTAAGAATCCTAGTGAACCTAAAAAAAGGATACAGGCCCAGAAAAAATTACTTGTTTTTCGAGACCCCATTATAAGTTCTATCCATATATGTTCTGATCGCCAATTCATACTCTACTAGATCCAGTTGCATTCGATTGGAATTGAGAGAATAACCCAAATGAATTTTACTTTCTTGATCCCGAAGTCACTTTCATCAACTAGCACTATTCTGATGTAAACCGTTAGAAGTAATTTGTTAGATACATTGACTTTCCATTTAAATAAAATATTCGCCGATCCATTTTTAATTTAACCAGCTATACCTGCATATACATGCATTTATGCGGATATCATGTATCCGCATAAATGCATAATAGTTCTTTCATTTGTGTTCGTAAAGAGTCACATATCGTACCATATTACACTAAATAAATATCTGTATTATGATCCAGTGTTGAAATAAATTGATGAGATTTGGTCCCATCGGATCTAGACAATCTTATTTTTTTGGACATGAAGAGATAAAGAAGCCATTGCAATTGCCGGAAATACTAGGCCCACTAAAGGCACAAAAATAGAGGGTAAGTTGAGATCTGTCATAGAATGGGTGCCTCGATTTAATATTTCTATCTATTAGAAAGAAAAAGATATCTTATGATATGATAAGTATATCTATCCTAAGTATATATCATAAACTGTATTATATTTATAATATGATTTTATTATATTTATAATATAATTTTAATTTTATAATAATATTATATTTATATTATATTTATAATATTATTTATTATATATAATTTATAATATTATTTATTATATATAATAAATAATATTTAATAGTTATATTCTAATTATTTATTAATAATTTATTAAATTTAATAAAAAATATTATTTCTTTTTGATTTCGATATTTTTTTTATTGTCTATATTAATACGTAAGAAGGCCAGATAATTTTTTTTTATTTTCCCTAATTCTAATTCCTCGGAGGGAGAAATTCACTTTTTTATCCTGTTGATAGAAGGTTCGTGATTACTAATCATGAATAGAGGTAGGATAAAAAAATAGATCTGGAGGAAAAACGAAAAAGTAATTACCCGAAACTTCTAACTCTTATTACAAGTAGAACTTATGTCATCAAAGAAAACACCATTCTTTTTAGTTTTTTTTTGATTACGATGAACTAAATACTTGTTCGCTACAAATAACTGAATTTAGTACTATACTTTATTAATTTTTTGAATTTTGATTCAAGGGAAAGAAACCGTGGAGCTGAAATAACTCACTCAGAACACTTTTTAAAGGATTACGTGGTACAATTGGGTCAAATAAGCCTTTATGGAATAAATACTCAGCCGCTTGTGAACCATCGGGTACTGTCTTATTCAATGTTTGTTCAATTACTCTTTTGCCCGCAAATGCAATGTAGGCATTAGGTTCAGCAACAATGACATCTCCCAACATACCAAAACTGGCTGTTACTCCACCGGTTGTAGGAGATGTAAGGATTGATACATAGAATAATTTTTTATTTGATTGATAATTATGTGAAGCGGAAGATATTTTAGCCATTTGCATCAAACTCAAACTTCCTTCTTGCATGCGCGCTCCTCCAGAAGCACACACAATAATGACAGGTAGAGATCGATTAGTAGCATACTCGATCAAACGGGTGATTTTCTCGCCTACTACAGATCCCATACTACCTCCCATGAACTTAAAATCCATAACTCCAATTGCTATGGGAATACCATTTAGTTGACCTATGCCTGTTTGAACAGCTTCAGTTAAACCTATCTTTCTTTGATAAGAATCGATACGATCTCTATAGGGTTTCCCCTCTGAATGAAATTCAATGGGGTCCATAGAGACCATATCTTCATCCATAGGATCCCAAGTCCCCGGATCAATCGAAAGTTCGATTCTATCTGAACTACTCATTTTCAAATGATATCCACACTGTTCACAAATATTCATTTTTGACCTAAAAAATTTTTTATAATTTAATCCATAACAATTTTCGCATTGAATCCATAAATGTCTGTATTTTTTTTTTCTACCGAAATCATTAGATCTTCTTCTTATATTGAAATCACTGCCATTTTTACTAGTTCTTATACCAGAACTCCCACTTTCACTACCGGTTACATTTTCAGTACAAATGAAACTATAAATGTAACTGTTACTGTAATTGTCGGTACCACTCGAAATGGAACTATTAATACTGACTTCAAAACGAAGATAATTATCAATGCAACTATTAATGTGATTATTCCAACTAGATTGAGTATCATATATGTAATGATAATAGTTGTGATTGTTTCTCTTAGACCCATTATTTAAATAACTAGAAAAAAAACTTTCTAGTTCACTCAGAAAAGAACTATCATTGTCAATCTCAAAAATCTGATTTTCAATATCAAAACATACAGAAAAACTGTCACCATTACTATCCCTAACTAAAAAAGTGTCATCAGAGATCAAACTCCAAATATCCCTGATATCAAATAAATAATCAACATTTCTGAAACTATAACTGCCACTATCACTCCGACTAGGAATGTTTTTCTCCGTACCATTTAGAATGGGTTCTTCACTTCCACTGGTATGTCCAATAGCATCAAGACTATCCATTGATTTATTTAGTCCACACCTATGTTCTAACTTATCGTTAGACAACATCGAATTGAACCACCATTTTTCCATAGAGTCTTCTTGCCCCCTATTTGATGAAAATACAATAGATGAATAGTCATTCCATGAATAATCATTTTACTATTTGATTTCCTATCAGGAATTAAGCATATGAATCCAATCATTAAGATTGTTAACTAATAAGATTACAATAACGTAACAAGTGAGTATTGAAAGTACTGATTTTTTTTGGGGGGGGTCCAAAGTATCACTTCAATATATTGATAGAATCTTTTTCTCAATTAAAAAATATAAAGACAGGTTTCTCTCATGTCATGTACTACAAATTCTCATCGAAAAGAAAAATAGTTGTTTCTTCCTATAAATAAA